AATAGATCCGAAACATATAAAATGCGGTTAATCCTGCTGTAGAACAAGCTATTATTGCGAAAATAGGTGAATACAACCAACTAGCATTAAGAATTTCATCTTTGGACCAAAAACAAGCAAGGGGGGGAATACCACAAAGAGAAAGTGTACCTACTAAAAAAGCATTTTTTGTAATTGGTACATGCTTTTTTAAACCTCCCATAAGAACCATATTCTGACTTTTATCTGGAGAATATCCAACAATAGCTTCCATTGAATGAATAATAGATCCGGATCCTAAAAACAACAATGCTTTCGAATAAGCATGAGTAATCAAATGAAATAAAGCGGCTCGATAAGACCCCATACCTAGAGCTAACATCATATAACCCAATTGAGACATTGTAGAATAAGCTAAACCTCTTTTAATATCTTTTTGAGCAAGAGCTAAAGTAGCTCCTAATAATACTGTTATTATACCTATTAAAGATATGAAATTCATTATGTAAGGTATGATTATAAAAAGAGGAAGAAGTCGAGCTACAAGAAAAATGCCCGCTGCTACCATAGTAGCGGCATGTATAAGAGCCGAAATAGGAGTAGGGCCTTCCATGGCATCAGGTAACCATACATGAAAAGGGAATTGTGCCGATTTAGCAACTGCACCGGCAAATAAAAAAAAGGCACACAAAGTAAGAAATAAAAAAGGAACCTCATTATTAGAAATCAAGTTATTGAATATTTGGAACAAATCCCGAAATTCAAAACTACCGGTTATCCAATAAAGACCTAAAATTCCTAATAATAAACCAAAATCGCCTACACGATTCGTTACAAACGCTTTTTGGCAAGCAGTCGCCGCACTAGGTCGTGTGAACCAAAAACCTATTAATAGATAAGAACACATTCCAACTAATTCCCAAAAAATATAAATTTGGATCAAATTCGAACTAGTAACTAATCCCAACATGGAAGTATTGAAAAAACTCATAGAAGCAAAAAATCGCAAATATCCTTGATCATGAGACATATAATTGTCACTATAAAAAAGAACCAAAATTCCAACAGTAGTAATTAATATTAACATAATAAAAGTAAGTGGATCGATTAAGTGACCGAACTCTAAAGAAAAATCATTATTAATGGTCCAAGACCATACATATTGATAGATAAAACTTCTATTTATTTGCTGAATAGATAGATAGACCGAAAGTATCATAACTATACTTAAGAATAAAATACTAGGAAAAGCCCACATACGGCGAAGATTTTTTGTTGCTGTTGGAAAAAGTAGAAGTCCCACTCCTATTAACATAGGAACTGGAAGTGGAATGAAGGGGATAATCCATGAATATTGATATGTATATTCCATAAAAAAACCTTTTTATTTTTAATTAATTCTTTCTAATTCACCGGCTCTTATATCTTTTTATAGGTTCAATAAAAAATCAAGATATGGAAAACTTAAATAGACTTTTCTATTCCTAATTATTCTGAATCTTTCTTCTTTACCCAATACTTCAAATATTCAAATCAAGAAGTTCGAATTGGTCAAATGATATGAATATGATCAAGTTACTATTTATATTTAAAATGAAATAACACACTAATTCATTTTATTAATATTGAATATTAAGTAAGATTTTTAGGAAAATGCAGAAAAAAATTCAATTATTATTACGTATTACGATAATTTATATCCATAGAGCAAATAATTATACCAAAATAGAGTAGTTAATACATTACTTTGATATAAAAAAAAAAAGAAAAAATGGAATTGTTTGACCAATAGATGTCTTTCACATTCAACTAGAGAAATGAATAACTTTTTCAAATTTTTCATGGCAGTTCCAAAAAAACGTACTTCTATCTCAAAAAAACGTATTCGTAAAAACATTTGGAAAGGGAAGGTATATTGGGCAGCGTTGAAAGCTTTTTCCTTAGCGAAGTCTCTTTCTACCGGGAATTCAAAAAGCTTTTTTGTGCGACAATTAAATAGTCAAACACTCGATTAAATAATCTTAATCTGAAAATGGTACTTTTTTTTTTTTTAAAAAAAAAAAAAAAAGACACAAGGTTTCACTTTTTTTTGAATATGTTTTATCCGGTGGGGATTCTTATTTTCCTCATCGGTACACTTATCTGTCATATCATAATAAATAATTAAATTACAAAAAAAGTTTTTTGTTAGACAAGATGTTCAGTTCAGGCCAATATCGAATTAGTTTTCTAAATCCTAAATAAAATTCTTTACAGGACGAAAAACCAACCTAAGGGTTAATACAAAGTTCTACAAATTACAAATAGTTAAAAAAAAATTTTGAATGTCACACTGTACTGTGATCCATAAAAAGACTTTTTTTTGTTCATTGATAAAAAAAAAGTGAATCTAAGATTCATAAAATCAGATAAATGATAAATGAATTTTAAGATTCAAAAATGAAAAATAACTTTTTTTTTTGAGTTCTATCTTTATCCTTGGATTGAAGTCATAACTATTTAGTTACAAGATCTCAATTTT